TTCTACACACGTCTTTTTTTCGGAGGTCTACAGCCATTATGTGGCATAGGGGTTACATCCCGTACGAAAGTTAATAGTATACCACTTCTACGAATAGCTCGTAATGCTGCGTCTCTTCCGAGACCGGGACCTTTTATCATGACTTCTGCTCGTTGCATACCTTGATCAACTACTGTACGAATAGCATTTGCTGCAGCAGTTTGAGCGGCAAAGGGTGTCCCTCTTCTCGTACCCTTGAATCCACAAGTACCGGCCGAGGACCAGGAAACCACCCGCCCCCGCACATCTGTAACTGTGACTATGGTATTATTGAAACTTGCTTGAACATGAATAACTCCCTTTGGTATTCTACGTGCACTCTTACGTGAACCAATACGTACATTCCTACGTGAACCAGTTCTCGGTATAGCTTTTGCCATATTGTATCATCTCATAAATATGAGTCAGAAATATATGGATATATCCATTTTATGTCAAAACAGATTTCTTATTTGTACATTGAGCCCTTTAGCGGGTCTGATTATCCTTGTCTTTGTTTATGTCTCGGGTTGGAACAAATTACTATAATGCGCCCCCGCCTACGGATTAGTCGACATTTTTCACAAATTTTTCGAACGGAAGCTCTTATTTTCATATTTGTCATTCCTTATCTTAATTCTTTTTTGGTAGAAAATAAGTTTCTTGAAATTTTGCATCTCGAATCGTATCGAATAAAAATGACCTAATCTTTCGAATCCTTGTTTCGGAGTCGATAAATTATACGTCCTCTGGTTGAATCATAACGACTTACTTCAATTTTGACTTTATCTCCTGGCAGTATCCGTATAAAACTACGTCGGATCTTTCCTGAAACGTAACCTAGAATCAGATCTTCATTATCTAACCGAACTCGGAACATGCCATTGGGAAGCGATTCAGTAATTAAACCTTCATGAATCCATTTTTGTTCTTTCATTTCAGGTAAAGCCCCCCTGAAGTATCAATTAATGGAGGAAAGACGATATTAGACAACTCACCCCCTTTCTTTTTTTTTTTACAAATAGGAAGAGGTTTCGGATCCCATTTGGATATTAAATGGATTACCATATATAACACAAAATTTCTCCACCGATTCGTTCTAGTCGAGCCTCCCGGTCTGTCATTATACCCCGAGAAGTAGAAAGAATTACAATTCCCATCCCACCTAAAATTCTAGGAATTCGTTGAGAGTTAGAATAGATTCGTAAACCGGGTCTACTGATCCGTTTTAAATTTAAAAAATTTCTATAGGGTCTTTTCCCATTCCTTCTATGTCGAAGGGTTAAAACCAAAAAATATTTGTTTTTTTCTCGATGTTTTCTGACGTTTTCGATAAAACCCTCTCGGAAAAGTATTTTAACAATATTTTCGGTAATATTAGTAGATGCTATGCGAACAACTCTTTTTCTATCCATATCAGCATTTCGTATAGAGGTTATTATCTCAGCAATAGTGTCTCTACCCATGATGAACTAAAATTATTGGTGTCTCAAAATTGGATATAATCAACATGTTTTTCTTTTTTTTTTATTGATTTATGAATAGGAATTTTGCAAGGTATATGCGTGAGACACAATCTACGAATTAATCTAGTTCTTAATCTATTTCTTTCAAATACCCCAAAGATATCACGATCTCATTTTATAATACCTCGGGAGCTAATGAAACTATTTTAGTAAAATTCAATTTTCTCAATTCACGGGGGATTGCCCCAAAAATTCGAGTTCCTTTTGGATTTCCTTCTTGATCAATCACAACTGCAGCATTGTCATCATATCGTATTATCATACCGCTGTCACGTTTTAGTTCTTTACAGGTACGAACAATTACAGCTCTCACTACTTCTGATTTTTCTAGGGGCATATTTGGTACTGCTTCTTTAATCACAGCAACAATAACGTCACCAATATGAGCATATCGACGATTACTAGCTCCTATGATTCGAATACACATCAATTCTCGAGCCCCGCTGTTATCCGCTACATTTAAATGGGTCTGAGGTTGAATCATATCAAATTTTTTGTTTATTCTTCCAATGCAAAGGATGAAGAAAATAAAAGAAATATTGTTTGTCCAAAAAAAGAAACCTGCGTTTTTGTTTTATCCCTAAGATTCATCTCTGTCGGTTCTACATTTTTATCCCGAAATAATAAATTGAGTTCGTATAGGCATTTTAGATGCTGCTATTAAAATAGCCCTTCTAGCTATATTTTCGGTTACTCCACCCATTTCATATAGTATTCGCCCCGGTTTAACAACAGCTACCCAATATTCAGGGGATCCTTTCCCCGAACCCATACGTGTTTCAGCAGGTCTTACTGTAACTGGTTTGTCTGGAAATATACGGACCCATATTTTTCCACCACGGCGTGCATTTCGTGTCATTGCTCGTCGACCTGCTTCGATTTGTCTAGATGTGATCCAAGCAGGTTCAAGTGCCTGAAGAGCATATTTACCGAAACAAATATGATTACCTCGATAA